GGCGTTTGTCTGCTTGGCTAGTCAAACATGGACTAGTTCATAGATCGTTGGGCTTCGATTACCAAGGAATAGAGACTTTACAAATAAAATCCGAAGACTGGCATTCCATTGCTGTTATTTTATATGTATATGGTTACAATTATTTACGTTCCCAATGTGCTTATGACGTAGCGCCGGGCGGGCTGTTAGCTAGTGTGTATCATCTTACGAGAATAGAGTACGGTGTGGATCAACCGGAAGAGGTATGCATAAAAGTATTTGCTCCAAGGGGGAATCCTAGAATTCCGTCCATTTTCTGGGTTTGGAAAAGCGCGGATTTTCAAGAACGGGAGTCTTATGATATGTTGGGAATCTCGTACGATAATCATCCACGCCTGAAGCGTATTTTAATGCCCGAAAGTTGGATAGGATGGCCCTTACGTAAGGATTATATTGTTCCCAATTTTTATGAAATACAAGATGCTTTTTGAATAATAAGAGACTTATTTTCACTTCTACGACATCAGATATCTAAAGACTATTTAGATAGATGTTCTGTTCTAGATCAAACAGAGTAACTCATGCCCCATCGGTATTCCATTATGGATAGAAAAAAAGAAAAGACAAATTAATAATTCATTGAGATCCTCAAAATTTTTGGATGAACTAAGAACTGATAGAATGAACTAAAAAGTAAAGTTATGTATCACGAATTTTTGATCACATATCCATCAATTGCTTACTTAAAATTAGACGGATTCCAGAAATTCATATAATATAATGTATTAATAAATCAAGAAATAGATATCAAAAGAAATCCGATTCTATTTGCACTATATCTGAGATCAATTTCATCCATTTTTATCCTTTAACTCTTCGGGACTCTATTTTTTTTTTTATTTGAGTGTTTCAACTAACTAATTTAAATTGTTTTTTGGAATATTTGGAATATGTATGAAGTATTCATGTGCATTTTATTTGAAAGTAAACACAATATCAATATGAACAAATAAAAAAAATAATCAAATTTTTGATTTTAATTTTAGAAACTTTTTACCCATCTATCTATCAAATAGATGGGGTATATAACGAGATACCGAGCCAAATAACTTATGTATATGTCATGATCTTTACTATTAATTAATATGTATATCAATCCTTATTAGTTAATTTGTAGAATATACTCTCATAAAAAAAGCATGTGCCAGGAACCAGATTTGAACTGGTGACACGAGGATTTTCAGTCCTCTGCTCTACCAACTGAGCTATCCCGACCAGCCATTCCACTTTTTTTGGTGCATCATCTTCTCATTTTACTCGATAACTCGGGTCTATGTCAATTAGAAAAAAAGGACGAAAAGTATTACAAATACTTATCTAAGTACCGGAATCCTTTGGTTCTTCAAAATTTGTTTATAATTTGATTTCAGTTTTAGCACGAGTAAGAATATGAATTATGAATCACTCAACTGAATCCTCCTTGTTCCAAGATATTCATTTGTACGTCTTTGAAAAGAACAAAGGGTGGGGTATAACCGCCTTCAAACCGTTAATGAAAAAAAAAGATAACTAGTTAGGAAGTAACAAAATATTTTGGGGATAGAGGGACTTGAACCCTCACGATTTTTAAAGTCGACGGATTTTCCTCTTACTATAAATTTCATTCTTGTCAGTATTGACATGTAGAATGGGACTCTATCTTTATTCTCGGGAGTGAATGATTTGATGAATGAATATTTGATTCTTTTTTCAACTTGAAATCAATTCACAAAAATTATTCCCTTTTTTCCAATTCATAAAATATATATATTTTCATTTCATATTCTCAATTTTTGTTTAGCGAGAATTTCTATTAAAGAATATAAAAATATAGAAATACAAAATATCAAAAAATTAGAAAAAAAATACAAAATAGATTCGGGGTGTCATTAATCATTTGACATAGTATATTCTTCGCCGTTTTTGGATTGGATAGAGTTTTGACGGAAGAATTCTTAAAACAACACAGTCAAACCAACCCCATTTGTTAGAACAGCTTCCTTTGAGTCTCTGCACCTATCCCTTTTTTCAAAAGAAAAAAAGAGTTGGCTCAGGATTACCCATTTTTATTAATTCCAGGGTTTCTCTGAATTTGAAAGTTTTCACTTAGTAGGTCTCCATACTAAGGCTCAAGCCAATTAAGTCCGTAGCGTCTACCGATTTCGCCATATCCCCTTTTGTGTTTTGTTTTAAGATTAGGATCTCAGTGTAAGGTCCTTCTCTTTTATTCTTTTATCTCTACCGGGCGTCTATAGTTGAATTTGATTTGGTCTAATCAGAAATGATTCTATCATTTCTGTAGCTACAATTCAATATGGATGGATATATACCATATATATCTTTCTCCCCGTTCATTTTACCACACAATTTTAAATACTCAAAGGGTCGATTCTTTGTTTTTCATCATAGCCTATGAACGAAAGCTGAAGAATTTCTTATTATGTTATTATGATCCGGAGTTAATCTTTATCCATCCTAATCTAATTTTTTTCTTTTTTTTTTTAAGGGAGACCCCTAATAATTCTAATAAATAGATAGTTATTATAGTTATAAATATAATGAAAATTTTCATAATTCATTTTTTTTATTTGAAATGAATTTGAATCGACTAAAAATAGAATATAATTTCTAAATCGAATTGAAATAGAATCAAATTTTTTTTAGACAAAAAACAGAATATACATAGAAAGAAATAAACTAAATTCAATATTTTCAATATTTATTTGAAATTCATATCATAAAAGAATAAAAATGAATAAGCCTAAACTAATTCGAAATGTATGTACAATTTCTGGAAGCCCGCTTAGCTCAGAGGTTAGAGCATCGCATTTGTAATGCGATGGTCATCGGTTCGATTCCGATAGCCGGCTTTTTCTTTTTTTTTTCTTTTATATATATTTTTCAAATCGGAGAACAAAGAAAAGAATAAGATTGCCTTTCTCTTCTTCAAAATGATCTATTATGTCGTCGAAACTTCCTACTAGGAATCAAAAGAAAGAGTTTTTTCCTGATTTGTTCGGCCGAGATTGGATTGAACTATTTGCTTTTCTTTTTTATTTTTTACTTAACATATTTTAATACAAAATATATAATATATAAATTAAAGGATTTAGTATATGATGTATATATAATCCATTGTATTATTCATTGTAATACAATACTTCATAGGATTTCGTTTCATTTATCATTTAGTTCAGTTTTCATTTCGTTTTTTTTGTAAAATGGAATATAAATATATAAATATTTATAAAGAAAAAAATAAAAAAAGAAAGGAGTCTTTATGTCGCGTTACCGAGGGCCTCGTTTCAAAAAAATACGCCGTCTAGGGGCTTTACCTGGACTAACTAATAAAAGACCTAGAGCCGGAAGTGATCCTAGAAACCAATCACGTTCCGGGAAAAGATCTGAATATCGTATTCGTCTAGAAGAAAAACAAAAATTGCGTTTTCATTATGGTATTACAGAACGACAATTACTTAAATACGTTCGTATCGCCAGAAAAGCCAAAGGGTCAACAGGTCAGGTTTTACTACAATTACTTGAAATGCGTTTGGATAATATAATCTTTCGATTGGGTATGGCTCTGACTATTCCCGGAGCCCGTCAATTAGTTAACCATAGACATATTTTAGTTAATGGCCGTATAGTCGATATACCAAGTTATCGTTGCAAACCCCAAGATACTATTATGTCGAAGGATGAACAAAAATCCAAAGCTCTAATCCAAAATTTTCTTGATTCATCCCCCCGTGAAGAATTGCCCAACCATTTGACTCTTCACCCATTCCCATATAAAGGATTAGTCAATCAAATAATAGATAGTAAGTGGGTCGGTTTGAAAATAAATGAATTGCTAGTGGTAGAATATTATTCTCGTCAGACTTAGTCCGAAATAAAATACAAAACAAAGGGTTCGGGCAATTTGGCCCCTTTCTTGCGCCAAAGGAAAATGACTTAAGGTTTCAAATTAGGGGTTTGATTCAGATTTTATCCCACTCATATATTCTATCTCGGCTTTTTCTATTCATTATCATAGATTGACAAAAAAATTTCACTCATTTCTTTCAAGTATTTTCCCTATCATAGCAATTTGAAAATGGAAGAAATAAAAAAAAAAAGATCTAACTCTTATGTTCTAATATCTAATATAGAGTATTTTTTATTATTTGATTTGTTACAGTTAGGAATGTTGGCGGATTTAATTAGGCGAAAGTACGGAAAGAGAGGGATTCGAACCCTCGGTAAACAAAAGCCTACATAGCAGTTCCAATGCTACGCCTTGAACCACTCGGCCATCTCTCCTACACAATGATTATGACTCAGAAACCGAAGAAATAGCGAGCCATTTAATATGTTCATATTTCTATTACTTTTCGTTATACTATTAGTTTATAGTAATAGTATTGGTGGGTTGGTCGTAGTCGTACCTATCCAAACAAAAATAGAAGAGTAATAGAATCTTTTTTCTAAGAAATATTTCCTCGTAGGACTTAATTAAAAAAAAACAAGTTTTTCCTTGTGAAAGGATAAAATATATATAGATTCATATAAAATGATGTTCCTATCCTTTAAATGAATGCGATATTTCTATATATACCAGATTCGATCAATTAATTGAAACAAATCAACTGATTGATTTATGGTTTTTAGACTATATGGTATTTGGAATAATCGGAGTAAATAATAAATAGAAGAAGTTATTAAGTAGTGGTAAAAAATTTGTATCTTTATTGAAATTTTTTTGTTTGGATTGGAAATGAATCTGTTTTTATGTTAGTTCGTACTGTACAAATCCTTTTTTTGTGTAATCGTTTTCCCACACGGGGTAATGACAAGAATTTTCGAATGGATTGATACCTATGTCTAGATCGCGGATAAATGGAAATTTTATTGATAAGACCTTTTCAATTGTGGCCAATATTTTACTACGAATAATTCCGACAACCTCAGGAGAAAAAGAGGCATTTACCTATTACCGAGATGGTGTGAGTTGATTTTCTTTATTATTCAGTTTCCTTTTACTGCTTCTAGTTTTAGGAGAAAGGCACATGATTTGGGATAGAAAGAACAAATATTCTTTTTCCATATTTTAAGAAATAAACCTACGCTTGTTGAAGGTGAAGTTTGTTTAGAAATAGAACAATTCCTTCTGTCGTGTATCCCCGATTGATGCAACCTCAGATACTATGCTTCAGTTATTAATTTGAGTTTAGTATTGAGCGAAAGGTTACACCTTTGTGTTTTGTATTACAGGTCAATTCTACTTCCTAGTAATATAGTACCAACAGGCGGCATAAGGGAAGACGCACTACACCTAGCAATCAACAATACGAAAGCTTTGTTAAAAATTCCTTAACCTACCCTCTTTCTTTTGATTGGGACTAACAAGAATGGTTGGGACAACAAACATCCATCTCGTTCGTACTTTGGATACCCGTATAACCATCGAAGACTGTTGAAGTGACTATTTCCTGGAAATTAGGGGGCGTTGAGGACAAAGAAATTGTTGGAGTTATCCTTTCTATTTAGTATCAAGATATTCGATTCTAGTAAAAGCTCTTGCGCAAGAAGGTTGGCTAGAGATTTTTTGTAAAAACACTAGCCCCGCTCAGTTTATAATGAGAATGTTTTAATCCTTTTTGATTCTATTATTCCATGTATTTTTAATTCTCATTATGTATAGTAAGGGAGGAGCCGTATGAGGTGAGAATTTCACGTACGGTTCTGGAACGGAGATTCTTTGAATTGAATAACGACCGTAACGGATGTCAGCTCAATCCGAAGGAAATTATGCGGAAGCTTTACAGAATTATTATGAAGCTATGCGACTAGAAATCGATCCCTACGATCGAAGTTATATACTCTATAATATAGGCCTTATTCATACAAGTAATGGAGAACATACGAAAGCTTTAGAATATTATTTTAGAGCACTAGAACGAAACCCATTCTTACCACAAGCTTTTAATAATATGGCAGTGATCTGTCATTACGTGCGTCTATCTCCACTATAGAAAGAAAAAGGAAGACACAAGGCTAGTAAAAGGCTCGCTACAAATGCATCGTACAAAACGATGATTTCTTTGAGCTGTAGCAAAGAAAGAAACTTCATCATATTAATCAAAATATGAAGAAAGAAAATATGCCTAGATATTTTTTCTATGTCTATGGATAAAAAGATCTAATTGATAGCGAGGAAGCACCGTAAAGATCAATTAATGAGGTTTTGGGCCAATACATTAAGAAAATAACTGCTTACTTATGCCTCTATCTAAAATAAATAAAAGTTAGGAATTAACTTATGTAATAGAGTTGATCCACTAAGACTAAGGTATTGAGCGGCGGTGTAGGATCAGATCCCAAAGATAGTAAGTCTTTTCTTTCTTACTTATGTTTATGAAGAAAAGTCTTTTTCAAGGATTCTATATAAATTTCGATAGAAAACCGAGATAGTTACCTTGCGGAAAATACAAAGGATAGGCGTAAATACCTATACTTGCCTTACTTCTTCTGCAGGTGGGAGAAAAGATAAAACTAAAAACGATTTTTAATTAAATTAAAATGAAAGTTTGAAACTCATGCGATTAAGCTCTTTTGGTTACTCCGAACAGTGGGATACAGATCTATAAGAAATCTCATTCAGTTTAATATAATAGAATAAATAGGTAAAAGTAAAAAGAATACCAAAAGAATTGACTGAGGAGCCGTATGAGGTAGGAAACTCTCAAGTACGGTTCTAAGGGAAGGAATTGATCCGCCTATTCATTCCTATTCCGACCGGGGAGAGCAGGCCATTCGACAGGGAGATTCGGAGATTGCGGAGGCTTGGTTCGATCAAGCCGCTGAGTATTGGAAACAGGCTATAACGCTTACCCCTGGGAATTATATTGAAGCGCATAATTGGTTGAAGATCACGGGGCGTTTTGAATGAAAGAAGAATAATTCTTATTATTTCAAATTTATTTGTTAGAATTCATTTTGTTCCATTAGTCAAATAAAATGAAATCTTTCTTCGAAAAAGAACCAATCAAAGAATTTCATTATATTCCTTTTCAGATTGTTTTAGTTTGTCTGGTATTTGGTAGGGATAAAGAATACACAGATAGAGTACGGAATCGATTGATTTCTTTTCGTCTATATTCGTATTAATACAACTAAAATTATTATTTCAAATATAAAAAAATATCATTTTTTTTTTAATTATTCTATATAGATAGTCGATATATTAGAATTCAATTAAAAAAATTACTAAATATAATGAATAATATTTCTATATAGAAATATTATTCATTATTAGAAAATATTAATTAAATTATTCTATATAAAACATTAAGTAACTCCATCTAATATCTTCTAATTGAGATTAAGAATAGCCTAAATTAGTGTTTTTCCCTTAAATCCAAAAACCAAAGAGAGTTTAGAATATTAAAAAAGGGTCCGTTGAGCGCCGCACGTCTATGTCATAATAGATCCGAACACTTG